AAACCCCCTAGAGCACCAACCATTCCTTAATAGAAGCTTAGCCTTTTATCTTTATCCTCCCTCCCTCACACATAGGACCTTAGGGTCCTATATTTGCCACTAGAAATCCTTAACAAACCCCCTAGAGCACCAACCATTCCTTAATAGAAGCTTAGCCTTTTATCTTTATCCTCCCTCCCTCACACATAGGACCTTAGGGTCCTATATTTGCCACTAGAAATCCTTAACAAACCCCCTAGAGCACCAACCATTCCTTAATAGAAGCTTAGCCTTTTATCTTTATCCTCCCTCCCTCACACATAGGACCTTAGGGTCCTATATTTGCCACTAGAAATCCCACCTCAGAAAGAAGAGACTCTCTCATCGCTAGTCCCCAAAACTAGAATTTTGATTAAACTACTCTCTGAACACCAACAAACCTTAAATCTTCTCCCCCACACCCCCATAAGATAAAACCCCTAAATTATTAACCTCGCCCCATTTTACCCACCTTCCCACAAAACCTAAATCTTCTCCCCCACACCCCCATAAGATAAAACCCCTAAATTATTAACCTCGCCCCATTTTACCCACCTTCCCACAAAACCTAAATCTTCTCCCCCACACCCCCACATAAGATCAAACCCCTAAATTATTAACCTCGCCCCATTTTACCCACCTTCCCACAAATCCTAAATCTTCTCCCCCGCACCAACCAGGGCCCCTCCGGGGCCCCCAAACTTTATATATTCCCCCATCCACCGATGGTACTGTACATATCATGTATAATTAGGCATTCACCTATTTTCCCCACGAAAGTGGTCACAGTATTTGTTCCGCATCACCTTACATAAAACACACTGTAATTTATTTTACAGAAGGTTTACTCTAGTAAACGACAGTGTTCGTAAAAATAAATTTTACAAACGGACGAGATACACTTCATGCATGATTACGTGAATATAAGTGTATGCGAGAGGGACCTGTCAGATAAATATCGTGCATGTCACGTGAAATCATCAACTCGGTCCACCAAGGCACTAAAATGTCAGGTGTCAGGCCCATTGATCGTTGGCGTGCATACCTGTATTTTAAAAGACCTCTGGTTGTTTAGTCAGGTCCATTGAAACCTCCATCAATTTTCGGCGTACTTCACAAGGCCTCTGGTTGATGGGTCAATTGCCCGTCTACTCATACCCATAGCTACCCCGCGCGGTCAGGCAGCTGGTAGTTTTTTTTTTCTCTCTGTGGTTTCAGATCCACCCGCGGAATTTTCTCCAAAATCTACTAGACTGAACCCACGGTGCGTGTCCTCCGAACTCAAATTTCCCCCAGGGGTATATTCTCCATGCCTGTTTGACATATTTTGGACCCTCCCCGTGCGCGCCACAAAAAACACCCTCGAAAAACGAAAGTGTCATGGCGCGCCTTTGTGCCTTAAATTTTCCCGTAACCCGAAACACCCGTCCCCACACACACCAAAGTGTGCAACCCACGTTACACCCACGTTACACGCGTCAAAACACACGTGTGCGCAACCCGCGAACACAAAGAAACAACAACGAACAACTAATTTGTAAACCACTTTTTTCAAAACCATTTCGTATATGCGGCAAACCCCCCTACCCCCCTACCAAAATTTTTCCCGTAATTAAGTTGCCTCGACAAACCCCTAAACCGAGATTTAACTACGTTACTTGATATTTGGCATTTAGCCCTAAAGCATGCGACAAATATGAAAATGATTTTTTTCATAATTTCGAATGTATCTTTTTTGCAATTAAAATTACAAAAAACATATATATATTTAAATTTTAATTAAACAAAAAATTTAACTAATTTTGTTTTCGTAGCTTAATTTATTTAAAAGCACGGCCCTGAAGTTGCCGCGATGGATTAACAACATTCCCAAAAACACAAAGTTTTGGTCCTAAACTTATAGTTATTTATTACCAAATTTACACATGCTAGTATCCGCACACCAGTGAGAATGCCCATCACCTTACCAAATCAAACTAAGACTGGAGCTGGTATCAGGCACAGCAGCCACCAACTGCTAGCCCAAAACACCTTGCAATTGCCACACCCTCACGGGACCCAGCAGTGATAAACATTAAGCCATGAGCGATACCCCATTTAAGCTCGACTCAGTTATGGTTATAGGGCCGGTAAACTTCGTGCCAGCCACCGCGGTTATACGAAGGGCCCAAAATAACAATTTTCGGCGTAAAACGTGACTAGAAATTCACCCCAGAAGCAGAAACCATCACTTTGATATAAAACTCTAAAGCTACATGGGAAACACCACTAAGCTTCTAATACCTTTGACTCACGAAAGCTAAGACACAAACTAGGATTAGATACCCTACTATGCTCAGCCATAAACCTTGATATACTACCATAAAATATCCGCCAGAGAACTACGAGTGAAAAACTTGAAACTTAAAGGACTTGACGGTGTTCCACATCGACCTAGAGGAGCCTGTCCTATAAACGATACCCCACGCTAAACCTCACCCCCCCTAGCCCACTCAGCCTATATACCGCCGTCGTCAGCTCACCTTATGAAAGCCATACCAGTAAGCAAAATCGTTCAGCACAAAAACGTCAGGTCAAGGTGTAGCTTATGGGGGGGAAAGAGATGGGCTACATTCTCTAAAATAGAGATACAAAAAGCACTATGAAACAGTGACCACAGATGGATTTAGAAGTAGACTGGACTAGACAATCCAATCGAACCCCGCCCTGGAACGCGTACACACCGCCCGTCACCCTCATCAACAACCTCTCCACCAATAAATAAACCCAACAACAACACTAGATGAGGCAAGTCGTAACATGGTAAGCGTACTGGAAAGTGCGCTTGGAAACAAGGTGTAGCTTACATATTAAAGCCCTCAACTTACAATTGAACCACGTCTATCACACGACCACCCTGAGCCAAAACACTAGCTTACATAAAACCACAAACTACCAACAACCAAAACAAAAACATTTCAGCCAGCCAAGTATATGAGATAGAACCGCTCCACCACCACGCCATAGTAAATAGTACCGAAAGGGAAACCTGAAAGAACTAAATGAAACCCAAAGCAAAAAAAAGCAGAGATAAACCCTCGTACCTCCTGCATCATGGTCTAGCAAGCAACACCAGATAAAATGAATTACACCCGTCCACCCGAACCCAGTCGAGCTACTTCAAGGCAGCTATTAGAGCAAACCCATTTCTGTGGCAAAAGAATGGGAAGACCATGAAGTCAGAGGTGAAAAGCCAACCGAGTCTGGTGATAGCTGGTTGCTCAATAAACGAATCTCAGTTCAACTTTAGGGCCAAACACTAACCCACCTATAGAGCCACACAGCCCTAAAAGCTATACAATGTGGGTACAGCCTCATTGCAATCGAATACAGCCGAAAATAGAGAGGACATAGCCCAAAAACACCAGTAGGCCTTAAATCAGCCACCAAAAAAAATCACGTCAAAGCATTTACTCAAAAAATCCCACAACTACACAACACCTCCTACCAACCCACAGAGCCATCCTACCACTGTAGGAGAACCAATGCTAAAACTAGTAATAAGAATAACATCTCTATTAGCACACTACTAAATCAGAACTCGATACCCCACTGAAATTTAATCAGACTTCAACAAAGGCTAATAAACCAACTAAAACACCTTAACACTAAAACTGTTTCTCCAACACAGGCGTGCCTACTAGACAAATTAAAAGCCATAAAAGGAACTCGGCTAACATGTCCCAACTGTTTACCAAAAACATAGCCTTTAGCACCACAAGTATTAAAGGTGCTGCCTGCCCAGTGAACCCTAATTTCAACGGCCGCGGTATCCTAACCGTGCAAAGGTAGCGTAATCACTTGTCTTCTAAATAAAGACTCGTATGAACGGCCAAATGAGGACCTAACTGTCTCCTATGACTAATTAATGAAACTGATCCCCCAGTACAAAAGCTGGGGTACATCCATAAGACGAGAAGACCCTGTGGAGCTTTTAACCACCATACTACCCCTAACCAACCATCAACAGATACACCCAAAACCCATAGTACCTAATTTAAGTTGGGGCAACTACGGAAAAAGAAAAACTTCCATACCACAGGCCCGCCTGTACAAAGACCAACACGTCAAAGTACCAAACACTTGACCCAGTATAACTGATCAATGAACCAAGTTACCCCAGGGATAACAGCGCAATCCCCTTTCAGAGTCCATATCGCCAAGGGGGCTTACGACCTCGATGTTGGATCAGGACACCCAGATAGTGCAACCGCTATCAAAGGTTCGTTTGTTCAACGATTAATGTCCTACGTGATCTGAGTTCAGACCGGAGCAATCCAGGTCGGTTTCTATCTATGCCCAAACACTTCTTCAGTACGAAAGGACCAAGAAGACAAGACCAATATTAAAAACACGTCTTGCCAAAATTGAACCAAACTAAAATACCTCGAACCAAACTGCCTCAAGATAAGAGGCCATTATTATGGTGGCAGAGCCAGGTATTAATGCAAGAGGCCTAAACCCTCTACCCAGAAGTTCAAATCTTCTCCATAATCATGCACCAACTACTTAATAACCTAATTAACCCTTTAATACTAATTATTCCAATTCTTATCGCCGTAGCATTTCTCACTCTTCTAGAACGAAAACTACTTGGCTACATACAATTACGAAAAGGCCCTAACCTAGTCGGACCCTTAGGCATCCTCCAACCAATCGCAGACGGAGTAAAACTATTTATCAAAGAACCAATCCGACCAACCATCGCCTCACCAACCCTATTTCTCATTATACCAACAATAGCACTCACACTAGCACTAACAATTTGGGCCCCTCTTCCAATACCTTTTCCCCTCCTAGATATAAACCTAGGACTATTATTTATACTAGCAATTTCAAGCCTCACAGTATACTCAATCCTTTGATCCGGCTGAGCTTCAAACTCAAAGTATGCCCTCATTGGGGCACTACGTGCAGTCGCCCAAACCATTTCATATGAGGTTACACTCGGAATTATCTTACTATCAACAATCATATTATCCGGAAACTTCTCCCTAAAATCCATAATAGAAACACAAGAACCCACCTGATTAATACTATGTTCCTGACCCCTAATAATAATATGATACATCTCAACCCTAGCAGAAACCAACCGAGCCCCCTTCGACCTTACAGAGGGAGAATCTGAACTCGTCTCAGGGTTCAACGTTGAATATGCAGCAGGCCCATTTGCTCTATTCTTCCTAGCAGAATACACCAACATCCTAATAATAAATACACTATCCTGCATCCTATTCATAAACCCAAGCACAACCACACCCCAAGAACTCTTCCCAATCAACCTCATAACAAAAACATGCTTACTCACACTAGGCTTTCTATGAATTCGAGCATCATACCCACGATTTCGATACGACCAACTAATACACCTAGTATGAAAAAACTTCCTGCCCCTCACCCTAGCAATATGCATTTGACACGCCTCAATCCCAATCACTACAGCAGGCACACCCCCACTATAAACCACACACCAAGGAAGCGTGCCCGACCGATCAAGGAATACTTTGATAGAGTATACAAAAGGGGTTCAACTCCCCTCACTTCCTAGAAGGACAGGCTACGAACCTGCACAACAAAGCCCAAAACTTTGCGTACTACCAAATTATACAACCTCCTAGTATAGTCAGCTAAAAAAGCTTTCGGGCCCATACCCCGACAATGTTGGTTAACCCCCTCCTATACTAATAAACCCAATCATCTGATCCCTTCTCATAATAAGCCTGGCCACAGGAACAATCATCACTATGTCCAGCCACCACTGACTACTAGCATGAATCGGACTCGAAATTAACACCATAGCCATAATCCCAATTATTTCCAACCAACACCACCCCCGAGCTACCGAGGCTGGAACAAAATACTTTTTAACCCAAGCAGCCGCCTCCGCCCTAATCATATTCTCAAGTATCACAAACGCCTGAACCACAAATCAATGAGACATCACCCAACTCACAAACCCACAAGCCTCCATAATACTAACCTTAGCAATTGCAATAAAACTTGGACTAGTTCCAACCCACTTCTGATTTCCAGAAGTCATACAAGGAACCACAATCTATACCGCACTAATCATCTCTACATGACAAAAACTCGCCCCCATAACACTCCTATATATAACCTCCAACCACCTTCACACAACCACACTTCTTACCCTAAGCCTACTATCCACCACTTTCGGTGGCATCAGCGGACTAAACCAAACACAAACCCGAAAAATCCTAGCATATTCATCAATCGCACACATAGGCTGACTCACCATAGCCCTTCTATTAAACCAAAACCTCACCCTCCTCACTATAACCCTATACATTATAATAACAACAGCAATATTTTTTACTCTAATAACAACTCTAACAAAAACAATCGCCGACATAGGAACCGCATGATCATACTCCCCCACTACCCTATCACTAACTATACTAACCCTTCTATCCCTAGGGGGACTCCCACCCCTCACAGGATTCATACCAAAACTCTTAATTTTAAAAAACATAGTTTCATCTGAACTTACCACCTCAAGCATCATTATCGCACTATCCTCCCTACCGAGCCTATTTTTCTACCTACGAATGGCATACTTCACCACTATAACAATCCCACCAACCCCAACAACCATCTCCCATAAATGACGCTTCCCCCTCACCCCTAAACCCCTAATACCCCTAATAATTATAATATCTAGCCTCCTCCTTCCACTAACCCCAATCATCTACAACTTTACTACTTAGAAACTAAGGCTGACCAAACCATGGGCCTTCAAAGCCCAAATCAGGAGACTATCCTCCTAGTTTCTGAAGGCCTGGGAAACTTTAATACCCATCATCTGAATGCAACCCAGACACTTTAATTAAGATAAAGCCTCACTAGATCGACGGGCCTTGATCCCGCAACGTTTAATTAACAACTAACCGCCCAAACCAGCGGGCTTCAATCTATCTTCTCCCGTTTCCGGAGGAAAAAACGGGAGAAGCCCCGGCACCTATTAGGGTGCTTCTTCAAACTTGCATTTTGATGTGATATCACCACAGGGCTCATCAAGACATGATAAGAAGGACATATGTCCTGTAAACGGGGCTACAACCCGCCACCTACCTCGGCCATCTTACCTGTGATAATTACTCGTTGACTCTTCTCAACTAACCATAAAGACATCGGTACTCTCTACCTTATCTTCGGTGCCTGGGCAGGAATGGCTGGTACAGGCCTAAGCCTGCTAATTCGCACAGAATTAAGTCAACCAGGCACCCTCCTTGGAGACGATCAGTTATACAACGTCGTTGTAACCGCCCACGCATTTGTAATAATTTTCTTCATAGTTATGCCTGTTATAATCGGGGGCTTTGGGAACTGATTAGTTCCTCTAATAATTGGCGCCCCAGACATGGCCTTCCCCCGGATAAATAATATAAGCTTTTGACTACTCCCGCCCTCACTACTTCTACTTTTATCCTCCTCTGGCGTAGAGGCTGGAGCTGGTACAGGTTGAACTGTATACCCACCACTAGCCGCTAATCTAGCCCATGCGGGGGCCTCAGTAGACCTAACAATCTTTTCCCTCCACCTTGCCGGAATCTCCTCTATTCTCGGGGCCATTAACTTTATTACAACCTGCATCAACATAAAACCCCCTTCAATATCTCAATATAACACACCATTATTTGTGTGGTCTGTCCTAATCACGGCCGTCTTACTACTCTTATCCCTCCCCGTGTTAGCCGCAGGAATTACAATACTATTAACAGACCGCAACCTCAATACAACATTCTTTGACCCTGGCGGGGGGGGAGACCCTATCCTATACCAACACCTATTTTGATTTTTTGGCCACCCCGAAGTCTACATTTTAATTTTACCAGGGTTTGGAATAATCTCTCACATTGTCACTTACTATGCCGGAAAAAAAGAACCCTTTGGTTACATGGGAATAGTCTGAGCAATAATATCTATCGGGTTTCTGGGTTTTATTGTATGAGCCCACCACATATTTACCGTAGGTATAGACGTTGACACCCGAGCATACTTTACCTCTGCTACAATAATTATTGCCATCCCCACCGGAGTAAAAGTATTCAGCTGACTTGCCACCCTTCATGGAGGCATAATTAAATGAGACGCTACCCTCCTATGGGCCCTAGGCTTTATTTTCTTATTTACTGTGGGCGGCTTAACCGGAATTGTCCTAGCCAACTCCTCCCTAGATATTGTCCTACACGACACGTACTATGTCGTAGCCCACTTCCACTATGTTCTCTCAATGGGCGCAGTGTTCGCCATCATAGGGGGGTTCGTACACTGATTCCCCCTATTTTCCGGCTTCTCCCTACACCAAACCTGAACTAAAGCCCAATTTGGGGTAATATTTGCTGGCGTTAACATAACATTTTTTCCACAACACTTCTTAGGACTAGCAGGAATACCTCGACGATACTCTGATTACCCAGACGCCTATGCCCTATGAAACACAATCTCATCAATCGGTTCTTTAGTATCAATACTAGCCGTAATTATAATACTTTTTATTATCTGAGAAGCCTTCTCTTCAAAACGTGAAGTGGCCTCTATTGAACTAGCTAACATAAACCTAGAATGACTCCATGGGTGTCCACCCCCATACCATACCTATGAAGAACCAACCTTTGTTTTACATCAAGAGACGAGGGAATCGAACCCCCTCCTTTTAGTTTCAAACTAACTGCACAACCACCAATGCATCTCTCTTATGAGACTCTAGTAAAATACATTACATAGCACTGTCAGCGCTATATTACAGAAACCTCTGTGAGACTCACATGGCTCAACCTGCCCAATTAGGCTTCCAAAACGCTGCCTCTCCAATTATAGAAGAGCTACTACACTTCCATGACCATGCCTTAATAATCGTATTCCTAATTAGTGCCCTAGTATTATATGTCATTACACTAATAATAACCACTAAACTAACACACACAAATACAATAGACGCCCAAGAAGTCGAAATGGTTTGGACAGTACTACCCGCAATTATTCTTATTCTAATTGCCCTTCCCTCATTACGAATCTTATACTTAATAGATGAAATTAATAACCCACACCTAACAATTAAAGCCGTAGGACACCAATGATATTGAAGCTATGAATATACCGACTATGACACCCTTACATTCGACTCTTATATAACCCAAACCCAAGACTTAGCCCCCGGGACACTTCGCCTACTAGAAGTTGACCACCGAATAGTAATTCCATCAGAGTCCCCAATTCGAATATTAATTTCTGCAGAAGACGTTTTACACTCTTGAGCAGTCCCTGCCCTTGGCGTAAAAACAGATGCTATCCCAGGGCGACTTAACCAAACTACATTCACCACATCCCACCCTGGCCTCTTTTATGGTCAATGTTCAGAAATCTGCGGGTCTAACCATAGCTTTATACCAATTGCTGTAGAAGCAACAACCCTAAAAGAATTCGAAAACTGATCCACAGCCATACTCTCCTTATCTTTGATGAAGCTTTTTACTAGCGCTAGCCTTTTAAGCTAGAGAAGGGAACCTTCCCCACAAAGACATGCCACAATTAAACCCAGCCCCATGATACCTTACTATACTAACTATCTGAACAATTATTATCCTAATCTTTACCCCCCTCTTAATAAAAATCCAACTTCCAAATACTACAGAACCAAATAAAGCCACAATTTCACTAACGCCTTGAACATGATCATGATACTAAACCTCTTTGACCAATTCGCAACCCCCCACATTCTAGGAATTCCCCTAATATTAATCGCACTTTTAACCCCAATCATCCTATTATCAACCAATAACCCACTAAAACCAAACCGATCAATAATCATTCAAACATGATTCATAAAAACATTTATTAAGCAACTAATAATACCTCTAAACATCCCCGGCCATAAGCACTCAATCATTTTCCTTTCACTAATAACCTACCTACTAATTACCAATTTAATAGGACTCCTCCCATATACCTTCACGCCAACCACACAACTTGCCATAAACATAGGCTTCGCCCTACCTCTCTGACTAACAACAGTCCTAATCGGCCTACGAAACCAAATAACCGCTGCACTAGGTCACCTACTACCTCTTGGCACCCCAACACCACTAGTTCCAATTCTTATTATTATCGAAACAGTCAGCCTATTTATTCGCCCTCTCGCACTGGGCGTCCGACTAACTGCCAACCTTACAGCTGGCCACTTATTAATACAACTAGTCTCTACAGCAGTACTAATCCTCTTACCCCTCATTCCTATTATAGCTGTAACTACTTTTATCATCTTACTCCTCCTTACAGTCCTTGAAATCGCAGTAGCAATAATTCAAGCCTACGTATTCATACTTCTTGTAAGCCTTTATCTACAAGAAAATGTATAATGACCCACCAAGCACACACTTACCACATAGTAGACCCTAGCCCCTGACCACTAACTGGTGCAATCGCCGCACTACTAATAACATCAGGCCTAGCCATATGATTTCACTTCAACTCCATAACCCTAATAAACATCGGACTACTTATTATAAGTCTAACAATAATCCAATGGTGACGAGATATTATCCGAGAAGGAACATTTCAAGGACACCACACAACAATAGTACAAAACGGACTACGCTACGGAATGATCTTATTCATTACATCAGAAGTATTCTTCTTCCTGGGGTTCTTCTGAGCCTTTTATCACTCTAGCCTCGCCCCAACACCAGAACTAGGAGGACAATGACCCCCAACGGGCATTACACCTTTAAACCCATTTGAAGTCCCCCTACTTAATACGGCAGTCCTTCTAGCATCCGGGGTCACAGTAACCTGGGCACACCACTCCATTATGACCGGAAAACACAAAGAAGCAAACCAAGCCCTAACACTAACCATTCTCCTAGGTATCTACTTTACCCTTCTTCAGGCAATAGAGTATTACGAGGCCCCCTTCACAATCGCTGATTGCACTTACGGGTCCACCTTCTTTGTTGCTACCGGCTTCCATGGCCTACACGTCATTATTGGATCCTCATTTCTAATTATCTGCCTACTTCGTCAAATCAACTTCCACTTCACCACTCATCACCACTTTGGTTTCGAAGCTGCAGCCTGATATTGACACTTTGTTGATGTCGTATGACTTTTCCTTTATATCTCAATTTACTGATGAGGATCATACCACTTTAGTATACCGTACAAGTGACTTCCAATCACTAAGCCTTAGACACACCCTAAGAAGTGGTAATTAACACCATACTCTTCCTAATACTAACATCATTATTAACCACAATCCTAATACTAATCAGCTTCTGACTGCCACAGCTAACCCCAGACACAGAAAAACTATCCCCATATGAATGCGGTTTTGACCCCCTAGGGTCCGCACGACTGCCCTTTTCCTTACGTTTCTTCCTAGTAGCAATTCTCTTTCTACTCTTCGACCTAGAGATCGCCCTCCTATTACCAACTCCCTGAGCTATTAATAACCCAAACCCAGAAACAACAACCCTATGAATTTCCACCATCATCACCCTACTCACCATCGGCCTAATCTACGAATGATCCCAAGGAGGACTAGAATGAGCGGAATCAGTAGTTAGTCTAATAAAGACCCTTAATTTCGACTTAAGAAACCCTGAATTCACCCAGGACTACTAAATGGATAACATGCAATTTATATTGACAACCGCTTTCACCCTCAGCATTCTAGGGCTCGCACTCCACCGAACGCATCTTGTATCTGCCCTTCTATGCATTGAAACAATAATACTCTCCCTATTTATTACCCTCACCCTCCTAGCACAAAACACCGAACAAATTTCACCAACCCTGGTGCCCATAACGCTACTAACATTTAGTGCCTGTGAAGCCAGCACTGGACTAGCACTACTAGTAGCATCCACCCGCACCCACGCCTCAGACCACCTTAAAAACCTAAACCTACTACAATGTTAAAAATACTACTCCCAACCCTTATACTCGTACCCACCGCCCTACTCATTCCTCAACACCTACTATTTATTACCTTCACAAGCTTCTCCATAATAATTGCACTCCTTAGCACAAACTATCTAAACAACCCAATCATTTTAAAACTCCAATTTGCCAATGCCACAATAGGTTTAGACTCAATCTCCACACCACTACTAATTCTCTCGGCCTGACTACTACCTCTTATAACAATTGCAAGCCAACACCATCTTAAAACACAACCAACCACCCGAAAACAAATATTTTTAATCACTACCACCATGCTCCAAGCAGCCCTAATTATAACCTTTTCTACAACCAACCTATTATTATTTTACATTATATTTGAATCAACCTTAATCCCAACCCTAATCTTAATCACTCGGTGAGGAAACCAAACAGAACGACTAAATGCAGGCACCTACTTCCTATTCTATACTCTAACCGGATCCCTCCCTCTTCTAATCGCTATTCTATCTCTTTATAAGACTTATAACCACATTTTAATACCAATCATAACCCTCACACACAATGAATTACCCCCCTCTTGAACAAATACCCTAATATGATCAGCCTGCCTCATAGCATTCCTTGTTAAAATACCACTATACGGCCTCCACCTATGGCTCCCAAAAGCACACGTGGAAGCCCCAATTGCAGGATCAATAGTACTAGCTGCAATTCTACTAAAACTTGGTGGATACGGCATCATCCGAATTATTCCCCTTCTTGCACCAACTACACAATCAACCTATTTTCCATTTATCATTCTAGCCCTATGGGGAATAATCATAACAAGTCTTATCTGTTTACGTCAAACAGACCTAAAGTCAATTATCGCCTACTCCTCCGTAAGCCATATAGGCCTTGTAACAGCCGCCACCTTAATCTACACCCCCTGAAGCATCATAGGGGCAATAATCCTAATAATTGCCCATGGGTTAACCTCATCTATATTATTCTGCCTAGCAAACACAAACTACGAACGAAACCACACCCGAACACTACTAATCACACGCGGTCTACAACTAACCCTCCCATTAATAACCACATGATGATTCACAGCTAGCCTAACCAACCTAGCACTACCCCCAACAATTAACCTAATGGGAGAACTTATAATTATTACAGCCCTGTTCAACTGATCCACACTAACAATCGTCTTAACAGGACTTACCACCCTAATCACTGCCACCTACTCACTATACATCTTCCTAATAACACAACGTAACAAAACCCCAAACCACCAAAAATACTCACCATCACATACTCGAGAACACCTATTAATAACCCTTCACATAATCCCACTAATTATACTAATCCTTTCACCAAAACTAATACTCTAGCAGTAAGCATAGTTTAAATAAAACATTAGGCTGTGGACCTAAAACCAGGAATTAAAACCTTCCTTGCATACCCTACTGAGGGGTAAAATTGATTAGAGCTGCTACCTCTATGACCCAAAACTAAACCTTTGGACCCCTTACTTTCAAAGGATAACAGCTCATCCACTAATTTTAGGTATTAACACCTCTTGGTGCAATTCCAAGTGAAAGTACTTTATGCTTAACCTCATCTTCCACACAACCCTAATTGCAACCTTAATCATACTAACAATTCCCATATTATCCTCCATAAACCCCCGCCCAATACCCCAAACATGAAACTTACAAATCATAACAATAACAAAATGGGCCTGCCTAACAAGCCTGCTCCCCATGCTCATTTTCATTAACTCAGGGTTACAATCAATTACTACCAACTTAAACTGGCTTAACTCAAATTTCAATATCCAAATTAACTTCATATTTGACCACTACACAACAATATTCCTACCCATCGCCCTGTTCATCACTTGAGCAATCTTAGAGTTCACAAACTGATATATAACCACTGATATCTTCCTAAACCGCTTCACCAAATATCTGCTTATATTCCTTATCTCAATATTAATACTAGTAACAGCTAACAACATATTCCAACTATTCATCGGGTGGGAAGGGGTGGGCATCATGTCCTTCCTCCTAATCGGATGATGATTCTCCCGCTCTGCCGCAAACTCCTCTGCCCTTCAAGCTATCATCTACAACCGTATTGGAGACATTGGCCTCCTTCTATCACTCGCCTGAATTGCAATACACATAAACACATGAAACATCCAACAAATATTCTCCCACACCCCAAACTCTATCCTCCCACTACTTGGGTTTATCCTTGCAGCTACAGGAAAATCCGCCCAATTTGGCCTCCACCCATGACTTCCCGCAGCCATAGAAGGCCCAACCCCCGTCTCCGCCCTATTACACTCCAGCACCATAGTCGTAGCCGGAATTTTCCTACTTATTCGCCTAAACCCCCTCTTGCAAACACACCAAAATGCCATTACAACCTGCCTATGCATAGGAGCAATTACTACTACATTTACCGCTATCTGTGCTTTGACCCAAAACGATATTAAAAAAATTATTGCCTTCTCTACCTCAAGCCAACTCGGCTTAATAATAGTAGCAATCGGATTAAACCAACCAGAACTAGCATTCTTTCACATCTCCACCCACGCCTTCTTTAAAGCCATATTATTCCTATGCTCCGGCTCTATTATCCACAACCTTGCCGACGAACAGGACATTCGAAAAATAGGGGGGATACAAAAAACCCTGCCAATTACCACTTCCTGCATAACCCTTGGCAGCCTTGCTTTAACAGGCACCCCATTTTTAGCCGGATTTTACTCCAAAGATCTAATCATCGAAGCCCTTAACACCTCCTCTATTAACGCCTGGGCCCTTACCACCACACTAATTGCAACCTCATTAACAGCCATATACAGCCTTCGTATTATTTTTTATGTCCAAATACACCCCCCACGATACTCTTCGACCGCCTCCCCCACCGAAGTAAGCCCACACCAAACCAACCCACTAATCCGACTTGCCCTTGGAAGCATAATAACAGGTCTTATAATCTCCAACCTAATCTTACCAACCAAATCTCAAGTCATAACTATAACAACAACTACAAAGCTTACAGCCCTACTAGTGACCCTTACTGGCCTATTAATTGCCATAGAAATCGCAAACAAAACAACAACCCTCACCCACCCACCACAAAAACTAAGCCATATCCTATCTACACAACTAGGCTTCTTCAACACAATCCTACACCGAACTCAAACATATAATCTACTTACAACAGGACAACTCACTGCTCTACAATTAAATGACCTACTCTGATACGAAAAAATTGGCCCAAAAACAATTACAACCCTTAACACTACCCTATCGAACAAAACAATATCTGCACACAAAGGCTCTATCAAAACCTACCTATCAATCTTCACAATACTTCTACTATCAACTATTCTATGGGCCGGATTCTATACAACACGAAGTGCCCCATAAAATATCCCACGAGTCAACTCCAACACAACAATCAACGCCAACAATAAACCCCAACCACACAATAATAATACTGGCCCACCATAAGAATATAAAAGCATAATACCACTAAAATCTCCACGCACATCTCATAGACCCCCAACATCAACCCCAACAAAACTTATACCCCCCTCATAACTAACACCCCCTAACAACCCTAAAACAATAATCAAACAGCCATAGCCTACCAAATAAACCACCACTGAAAACTCCCCCCATGTCTCAGGATACGCCTCAGCAGAAAGCGCAACCGAATAAGCAAAAACCACCAACATTCCACCCAAGTAAATTAAAAATAATACTAAAGAAATAAAAGACCAACCAAAGCTAACCAACAACCCACACCCAACCACAGCAGAAAATACCAAACCCACTGCCCCAAAAAATGGGGAGGGGTTAGCAGCAACCCCTACCACCCCCAGAAGAAAGGACAAAGATAACAAAAATATTAAATAAGACATTATTTTTGCCCAGCTATAATCTAAGACCTGTGATCTGAAAAACCACCGTTGTAATTCAACTACAAAAACACTAATGTCCCCAATCCGAAAAACACACCCAGTATTAAAAATTATCAACAACTCCTTTATCGACCTTCCAACCCCAAGCAACATCTCAGCCTGATGAAACTTTGGTTCCCTACTAGGACTATGCCTAATTATACAAATTATTACAGGCCTATTTTTAGCAATACACTATACTGCAGACATCAGTACAGCCTTCTCCTCAATCGCACACATCTGTCGAGATGTACAATACGGATGAATTATTCGAAATCTTCATGCAAATGGAGCCTCCATATTCTTTATCTGCCTATACGCACACATTGGACGAGGCATGTATTATGGATCCTACACATACAAAGAAACCTGAAACATCGGCATTATCTTATTGTTCCTAGTAATAGCCACCGCCTTCGTCGGCTACGTACTACCATGAGGCCAAATATCATTCTGAGGGGCCACCGTCATTACCAACCTACTCTCCGCTGTCCCCTACATAGGAACCACCCTAGTGCAATGAATCTGAGGCGGCTTTTCCGTAGACAGCGCAACCCTAACACGATTCTTTACATTCCACTTCCTACTCCCATTTATTGTAGCACTAATAGCCGTCCTTCACCTCCTATTTTTACACGAAACGGGATCCAACAACCCAACTGGCCTAAACTCTAACACAGACAAAATCCCATTTCACCCATACTTCTCCTACAAAGACCTCATAGGTGCAACCCTCACCATTTTAACTCTTCTAATACTAGCCCTATTCGCCCCGAACCTCTTAGGAGACCCAGAAAACTTCTCACCAGCAAACCCTCTTGTCACACCCCCACACATCAAGCCAGAATGATACTTCCTATTCGCCTACGCAATCTTACGATCTATCCCTAACAAACTAGGCGGCGTACTAGCCCTAATGTTCTCAATCATTATTCTCCTTCTCATACCATTCCTCCATGCTGCAAAACAACGAAGCCACATGTTCCGACCCCTTTCCCAAATTCTATTTTGAACATTCATCGCAAATATTATAATCCTAACCTGAATCGGAGGGCAACCAGTAGAAGACCCCTTCATCATAATTGGCCAACTATCATCTTGAATATACTTCACACTTATCCTCATTCTCTATCCCCTCATCAACAAAACCGAAAACTTAATACTCAACTGATAGCCCTAGTAGCTTAAACCCACAAAGCCTTGATCTTGTAAGTCAAAGAATGGAACTA